ATATGTCTACGCTGGTTCAAATCCAGCTCGGCCCAATAATTCGCCAATCCACCATGAGATTGTATAACCCCCTGCCATCCCATACGAAGATAAAAAAGAAGATAATTTTCTGCTATATCCCTTATTTCACTGGGATTGTAGTTCAATTGGTTAGAGCACCGCCCTGTCAAGGCGGAAGCTGCGGGTTCGAGCCCCGCCAGTCCCGACGGATCCAATAAATGCATAAATTCATTTTTCCCTTTCTATGAACTAGTAAAGGGTGTCGGGGGACATACTCTCATTCCCAAATCAAAGGGGAGTCTTTATTTCTTTTTTCTTTACTATTTTTCCGTTTCGCTTTTATTGTTTGTTTAAGTTTCTAACTAGGTGATTAATCGAAGTGGAGGGGCAACCAGACGATCCTTCATCAGATGATTGTCCAAGGAAAACCCAGGGTAGAAAACAAAGAAATCGATGTTAAATAAATTGGGCCAGGAATCAAAATTTGGATTCGGTATGGATAAAAGAACTTCCTATGTTATACTAATCAAGTCTCGACGACGAATTGATTTGATAGATCAGATATTGTTATTCGTGATATTGATCCGATTCAAGATCATCGGGAGGTAATTCATTCATTGAATTTACAGACAAAAGATTTATCGTCTCTAGGGGATTAAATCCCGAGTTATTGCGAAGTAAAAAAACCAATGAGATTATGGAAGTAAATATTCTTGCATTTATTGCTACTGCACTATTCATTCTAGTTCCTACCGCCTTTCTACTTATCATTTATGTAAAAACAGTCAGTCAAAAGGATTAATTCAATTGCATTTTCAAATTAATTTGAATGAAACTTTTCTTCTGAGTTTTGATCCAAAATTGACGAAGTCAAATGAAAAGGATTCAAATTTCACGTCTTAACTTAACTAAAATGAGCGGACTAGAATCGGAAGTATTCTAAGAGATAGATGGGATGGCAGAAGGATTCATCTATTTCTTTCTTGCCATCCCATCTATCTCTTAGTCTATATATAAACTTAGTCTCTAAAGTTGTAATCTAGAATAAAATTAAGTCTCTATCGATCAATCTACAATATTCTTTTCTAGAGAAGTATAGATGTGGAAATGAATTCCTTATATTGTAAGGAATTGACATAATATCCAATTTGATAAATCTATTTACTCCGATCAACCGGCAATAGAATCTTATCTTAGAATTCGAATTCCTTTCAATAAGGAAGAGGAAACCTCACCGATTTTTAACACACAAACCATGAGATGAACTAAGTCGATAAAGCATAAACGCCTTTCTCAAATTATGGTAAATGCCCAATATGTGATTCGTCTGAGGCAAGATCTCATTGTCTCTTGTTAGACAACCACAATCTCTATATCATTTCTCATAGAAAGTGTGTATGCGCTTAACAAAATGACTTCTTCTTTGAACATCAAAGGGGGAAAGAAATCAAAAAAGGTCTGGTCTTCCTCACTATCTATCTATAAAGGTTGTTATAAAGATAGTAAGAACCCATTCCACAGAGAATTTCGGAAGAATTTTAGTGAATCCCTATCTTTTCGAAATACAAACACGGGAATCGCTGAAATATCCCTTTGATTGAAAGAGTCTGATTCATATCATAGATTACCCCATTGGGTTCCAGTGGGCTTCGAAGATTTCTATTTGAACGGGTTCAAAACGTGTTGTAGAACGATTAATAAAACAATTGATACGGTTTTGATTCTTCAACTCAGTTAGTAGTGCTTCTAAAGTCCACTTCTTCCCCACACTACGAGTGAAAGGGAAAATGTAAAGACTACCATTAAAGCAGCCCAAGCGAGACTTACTATATCCATGTGAATTATGCCCCTTATCTCTATAAATATGAAGGAATTATTCCATTAGTCCTCATTAATATTAATAAAATTATATAATATAATAGTGGAATCAATGGTGCAGAGTCAAAAGGGGATTCTGACCGAACACTATACACTATTGAGAAACCAATCCCAAAAATCGATTATGATTTCGAATTGGAAAAGATTAAACACAAGTAAAATACGTGGTAATATCCCAAGGGAATGAGAACATGCAGGAATAAGAATAATAAGGTCTATTTTTTTTGTTTTCTTAACCTTCGTAAGTTAGGGAGAAATCACTAAAAAGGAGAAATCGCTATCTAATACAGACCGGACCTCTATTTCTCCATTTGATCTATTCTGTACCTCCTTTCCCGGTTGTCACCGTAAAACGGGGTAGGGCTTGCTGAAAAGGGAGTTTTTCTTTTTGCCCCTTTTTCTATTTTCTATAAAAGTCAATTATCCGTTCAAGGAAATCGTGAAGTCTTAATAACCCTTCTACCCCTGGATTCGAATATTTCCTTGAATCCTAGACGCAAACGAGGATTTACAATCTTTGCTTTTCGAAAAACCTTCAGACCAAATCAAACAAAGCACCAACGGTCTGTCCGCTTCTACCGGGGAAGAATTCTGCGAATTCTATCAGCAGGACAGAAGAGAA